ATTTGATTTTTATTCACACCGTGTGTAATCTTTAAATTGAAACAAATTAGAATTCTCAATTCTCTACGATGTCTAGACAATAAAATATTTTCAGGAACAAGCAAATCATAATGATTTTTGTCTCTATTTCCAGTTACCCTTGGATGATGTCTTGAAATGGATTCATCAAAATCCTTCTTATCAACATATCTTTGTTCTCGGTATCTTTGATTAGTTTGATGCCTACTCTTATGAATTAATGAAATACCTATGGTTTGATACATAATAAACTGTCCATCATTTTTTACAGACAGACGAAGGGGTTCAATAATCAATATACCCCTTTTCATTAATCTTGTAAGAGTTAAATTCTTCTGAATCAGCATTATATTCAGATTCATTTCTCTCCTTTGAATAGAGGATATAGTAATTTTTCTTGGATTTCTCAGTCTAAGCAGGAGACAATATACTTTGATATTGTTGATCATTCTTTGATTCAAAGCATCATCCCATCTTAATTGAAAAAGTAAATACCTTTTCAAAAAGAAATCTAGTTCTGCTTCCGTATTACTTTTGTATTGTTTTTTTTTTTTAGGTTTTTTTATGTCTGATTCCGAATAATCTTCTTCAATATCTTTTTGTTGGTTTGAGAGAACAGATACAAGATTTCCTTGGTTTTGTGCAATTGATCTAAGATCTCTTTGGCCGGTGGATTCTTTTTCTTTTTGATTTTGATTCTTTAATTCCAATTTTTTTTTTTCATTCGGTGGTATAACCCCTTTTTGCTTTCTATTGGTGTTTTTATTTTCACTAACATTTTCATTTATATTAAAATTTAAAAAAAGTAATTTGCTCGGTATAAACCACGGTTTAATTTTATATGCATTATAAAGTAGTACAAATTCTGGGAAGAACCAAAGTTCCAGATTCGATATAGGACAATTTAGTATTTCTTCATTCATTCCTATCCAATCAAAAAATCTTTTTTTTTTATTAGGTGAATTGATTTCTTGATCTTGATAAATTGTAAGATAAAAAAGATTTTTTTTATCAATTTTATCAATTATTTCATAATTATTAGTCCCGGTCTTAGTATTTTTATTATTGTTGGTATCGATCTTGATCCAGGCCTCAATATTTTTTTTCTTTCTAAGACAAAAATGGATGATTTTCCAATCAAAACATTTTCTATCCGGATTTTTTTCCATATAAATAAGATTACTTTTTCCTAGATAATTTTTGATAGGGATATCTCCTAATACATCAAAAAATTTGCTTTTATATGTGTTGTAATTATAAAAATTTTCTTGATTGTTAGTTAGTTGGAATGGTGATCCGTAAATATATGGATCTCTCTTAGTTTGATAATTAATAGATCTATAAGATAAAAGATTATATCTATAGTATTTTTTAAAATTATCTTTTTGATTTGATAATGAAAATACTTTGTAATGATTGTAATCATTTTGTTTTTTGTAATGAATTAATTGGTCTTTTTCATATGAATTTTTTTTGTTTAAATCTTGATTTTGAATTGTACGACATTGATTGATTCTAGTTCGCCATTTTTGTGCTATTAATCTAGACCATCTAATCTGAGAGAAATCGTATTGATATTGATAATGACCTCTTAACCAGGTTTTCCATTGATTTATTCCAGAATTCCGAAATTTCTTATGTCTTAATTCAGAATGAATTATTCCTTGTGTTCCAAAATAATCTTTTATTGAAGTCTTAAGAAAAAAAAATGTTCGGTGATATTTAAGAATAGATTTTAATTTATACAAGTTAAGAACTTGGGTTTGTGATAATTTGTAAAATACATATGCTTGTGACAAGATGGATAAGTCACAAAAATTCTGTGAATTCTTATTACTAATATTATAAAGTGACTTGTTTATAGTCGAAATAAAGTGAATTGTATTTTGATTTGTTTTATTAATTCTTTTTTGATTTATTTTATTATTATAAATAGATTTATCATAAATAGATTTATCAATAATTTTTTTTGTTGATTCAAAAAAAAATTGTATATTAATTCTGAGAATATTAATGATAGATAGAAGGATCTCTACGTATACCCCCTTAGTCAAAAAAGTAAAAAATTTTAGAAAATAATGTAATTTTCGGATTAATCGAGCGTTTCGTCTTTTTAATATTTGCCAAATATTCTTTGGTGATTCGAATCTTTTAGCATTATAATTTATTTTATTAGGACTAACATTTATTCCCGGAGTCACTTTTTTTTTTTCTTTTGTAATTCTTTCTATTTGATTTCGGATTGTGCTTGTTCTATCAGTCAGATCCTTCATTTTTTTTTCTGTCAATAAACCATTTGTCCAATCTGTAGATTGAGTTCGACTAAAAGATTCATGAATTATCTGATTACGAGTTATAAAATCTTTTTCTTTTTGAGTTTCGCTTGATTTATATATGTCTCTCAATCTAAATAATAGAATTGGATTTACTTTTGAGAGTTCTTTTATTATTTTTTTTAAAAATAGAATGACTTTGATAATCC